TCCTGAGCTGCCATCCACGCACGAATACCCTCGTTTAAAAGAATATTTTTGGTGTAGAAAGTCTCAAATTCAGGATCTTCCGCTGCACGGATTTCCTGGGAAACGAAGTCATAGGCACGTAGGTTCAGAGCCAGGCCGACTACGCCAATAGCACTCATCCATAAACCGGTGACGGGTACAAATAGCATAAAGAAATGTAACCAACGTTTATTGGAAAAAGCAACACCAAAGATTTGGGACCAAAAGCGGTTAGCAGTGACCATTGAATAAGTTTCTTCAGCTTGAGTTGGGTTAAAAGCGCGGAAGGTATTTGCACCATCACCATCCTCGAATAGAGTGTTTTCTACGGTCGCCCCATGAATAGCGCATAGCAGAGCCGCGCCTAATACTCCGGCAACTCCCATCATATGAAATGGGTTCAACGTCCAATTATGAAATCCTTGGAAAAAGAGGATGAATCGAAATATCGCTGCTACGCCAAAACTCGGCGCAAAGAACCAACCAGATTGCCCCAGTGGATAAATAAGGAATACGGAAACAAAAACAGCGATTGGAGCAGAGAATGAAATTGCATTATAAGGTCGCAATTGAACAGACCGAGCAAGTTCAAATTGACGTAACATGAAACCTATTAGTGCAAAAGCCCCATGGAGAGCGACAAAAGTCCACAGACCCCCTAATTGACACCAACGAGTAAAATCCCCTTGCGCTTCCGGGCCCCATAGTAGCAACAAAGAGTGTGCTAAACTATTGGCAGGGGTGGAAACTGCCGCGGTTAAGAAATTACAACCTTCCAAATAGGAACTAGCCAATCCATGGGTATACCAAGAAGTTACAAAAGTTGTCCCTGTAAACCAACCCCCTAAAGCGAAATAAGCACAAGGAAAGAGCAATAGGCCGGACCATCCTACAAAAACGAAACGGTCCCTTCGTAACCAGTCGTCCATAATATCAAATAGATCATTTTCTTCTTTAGTAACTCTACCAAGGGCTATAGTCATAGTGATCCTCCTATTCAATTACTTCAACCATTTCCGAGCACCTCATATCACTTCCAAGGCATACGATAGTTTAATTATCTGTGGACGATTTCTTTCTCGTTCAATGCCCTTTTTCAATGGTCTCGAAGATAGAAATTTTGCATTTTTATCTATGGGGTCACAACCGAGGTCGTGGTAAATCCATGAATTTGATTCGATTAGTTTTTCTTATACTATAGAAATAAACATTTGAATTCAGCATTATTCCATGACTCCTATTTCAAAGCCTATCCTTTAAGGGAAAAATGAAAATAAAAGTAACCCCTCTTTTCCCACTCGCTCTCTATTGCATGGGTGGAAGAACAAAAATAGGATTCTGAAAAAAAAAGGAAAGATATTGAAAAAAAAATTGACTTTCGAAATAAATTTTTATGTGTAGCGGAAAGGAGTTGCGATTTTTTCTTATTCCTATAGAACATCTAGTAACAAGAATATGAAATCGTAAATAGCGAAAAATTCTTGCCTTGCGCGGTCTAAGTCTAAGGAAATACAAAAAATCCGCTTATACAATTTCATCTACATCGAATTTATATATCAGAATAGCGAATAGAGGCATCATTCAAGGAGTCAGGTCTACTTACTTTATATTTCTTTCCAATTTTATGGTGGGTTTGATTTTATGGTGGGTTTGATAAGAATCCTTTTTGCTTTGTTGATAAATAATCAAAAAAGAGTTTTTTATTTTTTATATAACCTGCTTGTTTTATTATAACAAGTCCTATATGGAAATGCCCGCTGAAGAGAAAATCTATCTGATTGTTTCTCAGCCAATATCGAATTTTAGAAAGAAAAAACAAGAATTTTCTTCTTTTTTTTATTAACATTAAGAAAAAAGAATATAACTAAAATGGAATTGGCAATATAATTTTTATGGGCTTTTGAAAGAAAAAGGAAGGATTTTTTGCAATCGTTATTTCTTGCCTCTGTCATATTACGGAAACCTTTCGATTTGGAACGGGGAGAGATGGCTGAGTGGACTAAAGCGGCGGATTGCTAATCCGTTGTACAATTTTTTTGTACCGAGGGTTCGAATCCCTCTCTTTCCGCCCCCTCGGATCATTTGGGACTTTCGAATTGGAAGGAATTCTGACCCCCGGATTTTCTCATAGATAAATGTACGAAACAAATCCAATTTGTAAGAAAAAATTCCAAAAAAAATTGGATTTTTACTCCTCACGCCCAGGATTACGTCCTGGGTCATTAGATAAGAATCCAAAGATAAAGAGGGAAACAAAGAATATCACTACTGTATAAACAAAAAGTTTGAGAGTAAGCATTACATAATCTCCAAGATTTTTTTTTAAGGAATAGATTACCCGTTTTTCCTTACCACACAGATCCATTAGGATGGGTTTTGTTTATTTTGACACCTAAAAATGCAAAAATCAATTCTTGCAATTTTTTTCAAGAATTGATTTCTAATAAGCACTCTTATCAATATCAAAAATTAGGTTAGGTATTGTGTGGGTACCTAAAGGTACCTGCTCAACGTAGGTGCAGGGGGTAGAAAGGCTGATCCAAATTTATTGCTGCAGCTATACATTCAATGTAGAAGAATTTGAATTTTAGAATCGAAGGTTCATAATATAAGATAAGACTTCTCGGCTTTTATCCATTTTTCGAATTTTTTTGGAATGAATACATCATTCAATTTGGCAGACAGAGTAGTAAAGATTTCATCGAAAACTTACAGCAGCTTGCCAAACAAAGGCTAATAGAAAAAAGAGTACAGGTATGACAGGCATAACATCCACGATTGGGTTGAAAATGGCATAAGCTTCGGGCAATTTGGCGAAGAAAAAACTAGTCGGATAAAGAATAGAATTAAAACAGATACAGGTTAAACTAAGTATATTAGGCATAACAATCATTTCGTTCTTGTAGAGTAGATAATTGGATTTTGATTGAGTTATTTTTCTAAGGGAAAAAGGAAAAGGCGGATTCAAAATCCTTTTTTCTTCGGACTTTCCCAAACGCAAAATACCTCCTTGTATTCGCACTCTCAAATGAGAATGGAAGAAATTCGACTTTCATATAATATCTTAATAGAATTCCATGTAATGATCAATGCATTTTTTGGATTCTATATTATCCGCATGTCTAGAATCCTAGCAAGAGAGTATCCCTCATTTTTTATGTAATTGAAGTGGGATTGACGAATAACAAAACAAATAAACATACTAGTGTTTATTAGTGTCGGATAAAACCCGAAATGGGGCGTGGCCAAGTGGTAAGGCAGCGGGTTTTGGTCCCGTTACTCGGAGGTTCGAATCCTTCCGTCCCAGATTTTTCTGATGAAACGAAAGATGAAATCGTATTGTACCCCGCACGAGACAAAAGAAAGTTTATTAGAGAGAATAATTATCTCTTATGAACTCTTAGATTAGATGCATTTCTAAGCATTCATTTTCTTTCTCAGAAAACATAATCAAGTGTCAAGTCCAGTCAAATTGAATATCTTTATTTTCATGAAAAATTTGGTCTATACGTAAAACACTGTATAAAAAATGAGACCTATCCCTTTATGATAGAGATAGATTTTTGTTGTATTATATTATTAGCAAAAAGGGTCCTTCTTTGGTTAAGCGAAAACGATCTCGATCTGTGATTCTTTAAATATCCAGAATGATCCATTCTGGTAAGGATAAGGTAAGAACTGTTCGTTGGATAGAATGGATTCCAAAAATCATACTTCTACTAATTTTTGATTTGGAGTTGCTTCTTTTAGGTAAAAGAAAGAATGCTATAAGTAAAAGCAAAGACCTTAATTTTACTTTACACGAAATGTGTTTTTTTTACTTCATTTTTTTCTTTCTTTTGGTATTCGAGTCGAAGAAGTACGAGAATTCTATAACTACCAAAAAACTTTCAATCTTTTCATTGGAATAGTTTATTTAGTTAATAGTTAATTGTTTTTGTTACGGAAAAATATATTGCTAATCTAATTCTAATTTCTAATATAGTAATTAAATTAATTCAATTTTTTTTTGAGGTTGATAGTTTATTTGTTGGAGAAGAATCGATCCTTCTCTTCTCATTTCAGGATTGACCATCTCGAGTCCTCTGTTGAGAATGGAAATTCAATAATAAATAAGTCTTAAGCAAACTTGTTTATTCGTCTTTTTCGAACTATGTTTCCTTCATATGATAGAATATGGGTTTAAATAAATTGGATCTTTGCGGAGTCTTCCCCGATAAATACTTATTTCTTTTATCCATATTTTTCCATAGATAGCAAGTTTGAATTAGTATACAAAAAACTAAACTAAACCAATGACTATTCATGATCCCATCCATATTGGATCAATTCCCTATACCACTTTGCAATGAAATTTGAGGAATGTTTGTTATGGTGAAACTTCGTTTAAAACGATGTGGTAGAAAGCAACGTGCGACTTGAAGGACATGATCGATTGTGGATTTTGCTATCCATCATTTTTCATAGTAATGAAAATGCTCTTGGCTCGACATAGTCTGTTCTATTCGTCCCGAACCAAATTTGCGCTGGGTTGTTTGTAAGTAAATAGTACACGATGGAGCTCGAGAGGACAGAATTGATTTTTTATCAAGGGAAAGAATCTAGGGTTAGTGAAAACTAATAAATTAGGCCAACTTTGTCAGTCTATCCTTAATATAGAAGTCGAAAGGTTAAAATAAGAAGAAAGTCCAATTTTGGAAGATTGGAAAAACTCTTTCAATTAAAAGTCTATCAAAATCAATCGCTCATATTCGATTTCTATAGAAGAGGGAAATGCTTTATCGAAGGAAATAAGAAAAAAAGGGTATGTTGCTACTCTTTTGAAAGAAAAAAGAATAGGAATTCCCGAAGTAATGTCTAAACCCAAGGATTTCACAAATCAAAGATAAAGAATTCCGGAACAAGTAAACGCGATTTTCAACTGTCTCAACAATAAAATTGTCTCAACAATTGAATTGGATCAGAATAAGGAATAAAAGTAAATTCGTTCGAGATGAGACAAAGAAAAGAGTTTAGAGACGACTCAAAAAATTTCGAAGGATTTTTCCTTTTAAGTCTGTCAGTCAAAATTAGCCAACTTGAGTCATGAGTATAAATGAAATTTGTTTTTTCTGTAAGGAAATTAATGCAAGTCATAGTCGAATTTCTATCTACTTGTATTATAGACAGAAATTCGAATCATTTTCTCGAGCCGTATGAGGAGAAAACCTCCTATACGTTTCTAGGGGGGGCATTGTTTAGCTACATCTATCCCAATAAGCTGTCTATCGAATCGTTGCAATTGATGTTCGATCTCGAAGAGAAGGAAGAGATCTTCGAAAAGTAGGTTTTTATGATCCGATAAAGAATCAAACTTGTTTAAATGTTCCAGCTATTCTCTATTTCCTTGAAAAGGGTGCTCAACCTACAAGAACTGTTTATGATATTTTAAGGAAGGCAGAATTCTTTAAAGAAAAAGAAGGAACTTTGAGTTAATTGAAGAACTAAATGAATAAAAAAGTAGGAGAGGGATCACTAGTATCCCTCGTTGTCTAATTATTTAGACACAATTTGCCTCTTTCTTAGTCCTATTTTTGACTGGATTTATGTCGTGCCAATCCAACATAAGCCCTTATTTTATTTACTTTTTCTATCTAATTTGTTTTCTTACCATTGTATTTCCATTGACAAAGGTCTATTGAACAAATAGAATTTGTAGATAGATAGGTCTCTTTATCCTCACTCCATATTAGGTTTTTCTGCCTACACTTCGCTCAAATGATAGGGTTGTCCCTCTTGCATGTACTCTCATACAAGATTTTTTGATTTCTTTAATTTAAATAGAAATTGCTAAAAAAATGACAATTTTGCCATCGTGATTGGAGCCGCTCTTTTTTTAACCTTAGTGAAATTTAACCGGACCTGTTCATTTTGGCATTTGAGTGTTTTTAATGGGGGATAAAATCTTTCTTTTGATGTCTTGCTAGTTCAATGTTTTGACAGGAGCGTGCGGTGTAATTCCATTGATTTTTGGGTTTCGATCGTATCTAAGATCCTATTTTATCTGGGTTGCTAACTCAATGGTAGAGTACTCGGCTTTTAAGTGCGACTATGATCTTTTACACATTTGGATGAAGCAACAAATTCGTTCAGACTCTTGGTAGAGTCTAGAAGACCACGACTGATCCTCAAGGGTAATGAATGGAAAAAATAGCATGTCGTAATAAAATCAAATTCTTATTTTTGATTTTTGGAATGGAATAAAAAAATTCCGATTTTCTGGGTCTAGTGAATAAATGGATAGAGTCTGGCTCCAATTCTGGTAAAATAAAAAGCAACGAGCTTAACTTCTTAATTGAAATGATTCCCCGATCTAATTAGACGTTAAAAATAGATTAGTGCCTGATGCGGGGAAAGGTTGGGTTTTCCTATGAGCGGACCCTTGATTTTTTCTTTGTTTTTTTAGAAATCCTAATTATTCTTGATTATGGATTGAAAAGGGATGTTATGGATTGAATGTGTAAAAGAAGCAGTATATTGATAAAGAGACTGTATTCCAAAGTCAAAAGAGCAATTGGCCTGCAAAAATAAAAGATTTGTTCTCTTTTGTAATTAGAACAAACATAAACTAATTGGATAGAAAAGGAAAAGATCTGTGGATTAGACTCCCTTTCTTTCCAGGGTTTGTATTAAAAAATGCAACACCCTGTTCTGACCATATTGCACTATGTATCATCATTTGATAAACCGAGAAATGCTTCCTCTTTCTGATTCAAGTAGAAATACAAATGGAAAAATTCGAAGGGTATTCAGAAAAACAGAAATCTCGTCAACAATACTTCGTCTACCCACTTCTCTTTCAGGAGTATATTTATGCATTTGCCCATGATTATGGATTAAATGATTCCGAGCCTGTGGAAATTGTTAGTTGTAATAACAAGAAATTTAGTTCACTACTTGTGAAACGTTTAATTATTCGAATGTATCAGCAGAATTTTTGGATTAACTCGGTTAATCATCCTAACCAAGATCGATTGTTGGATTACAACAATTTTTTTTATTCTGAGTTTTATTCTCAGATTCTATCTGAGGGGTTTGCGATCGTTGTAGAAATCCCATTCTCGCTACGAGAATTATCTTGTCCGAAAGAAAAAGAAACACCAAAGTTTCAGAATTTACGATCTATTCATTCAATATTTCCCTTTTTAGAAGACAAATTTTTGCATTTACATTATCTATCACATATAGAAATACCCTATCCTATCCATTTGGAAATTTTGGTTCAACTCCTTCAATACCGGATCCAAGATGTTCCATCTTTGCATTTATTGCGATTCTTTCTCAACTACTATTCGAATTGGAATAGTCTTATTACTTCAATGAAATCGATTTTTCTTTTGAAAAAAGAAAATAAAAGACTATTTCGATTCTTATATAACTCTTATGTATCAGAATATGAATTTTTCTTGTTGTTTCTTCGTAAACAATCTTCTTGCTTACCAT